GCTAAACCCCGTTCGTTTCGTATTGAATTGAATTAATCGATCACCTTGCTATCGAACATTTATTTTGGATTCACAATTTTTTGAAAAAGAAATTCGACATATTTTTTATTTTTATTTATTATTATGAGAATCAATCCTACTACTTCTGGTCCTGGAGTTTCCGCGTTTGAAAAAAAGACCCTGGGGCGGATCGCTCAAATCATTGGCCCGGTGCTAGATGTAGCCTTTCCACCGGGCAAGATGCCAAATATTTACAACGCTTTGGTAGTTAAGGGGCGAGATGCTGTTGGACAACAAATTAATGTGACTTGTGAAGTCCAGCAATTATTAGGAAATAATCGAGTTCGAGCTGTAGCTATGAGTGCTACAGATGGTTTAATGAGAGGGATGGAAGTGATTGACACGGGAGCTCCTCTAAGTGTTCCAGTCGGCGGGGCGACTCTAGGACGAATTTTTAACGTGCTTGGAGAACCTGTTGATGATTTAGGTCCTGTAGATACTCGCACAACATCCCCTATTCATAGATCTGCCCCTGCCTTTATACAATTAGATACAAAATTATCCATTTTTGAAACAGGAATTAAAGTAGTAGATCTTTTAGCCCCTTATCGGCGTGGGGGAAAAATAGGACTTTTCGGGGGAGCTGGGGTGGGGAAAACAGTACTAATTATGGAATTAATTAACAACATTGCGAAAGCTCATGGAGGTGTATCCGTATTTGGCGGAGTAGGGGAACGTACTCGTGAAGGAAATGATCTTTACATGGAAATGAAAGAATCTGGAGTAATTAATGAAGAAAATATTGCAGAATCGAAGGTAGCTCTAGTCTATGGTCAGATGAATGAACCACCGGGAGCTCGTATGAGAGTTGGTTTGACTGCCCTAACTATGGCGGAATATTTCCGGGATGTTAATGAACAAGACGTACTTCTATTTATTGATAATATCTTCCGTTTCGTCCAAGCAGGATCAGAGGTATCTGCTTTATTGGGTAGAATGCCTTCCGCTGTGGGTTATCAACCCACTCTTAGTACCGAAATGGGTTCTTTACAAGAAAGAATTACTTCTACCAAAGAAGGATCCATAACTTCCATTCAAGCTGTTTATGTACCTGCGGACGATTTGACTGACCCCGCTCCTGCCACGACATTTGCGCATTTAGATGCTACTACTGTACTATCAAGAGGATTAGCCGCTAAAGGTATCTATCCAGCAGTAGATCCTTTAGATTCAACATCAACTATGCTCCAACCTCAGATTGTTGGTGAAGAACATTATGAAACTGCGCAAAGAGTTAAACAAACTTTACAACGTTACAAAGAACTTCAGGACATTATAGCTATCCTTGGGTTGGACGAATTATCCGAAGAGGATCGCTTAACTGTAGCAAGAGCACGAAAAATCGAGCGCTTCTTATCTCAACCCTTTTTCGTAGCAGAAGTATTTACGGGTTCCCCGGGGAAATACGTCGGTCTAGCAGAAACAATTAGAGGGTTTAAATTGATCCTTTCCGGAGAATTAGATGGTCTCCCTGAACAGGCCTTTTATTTGGTAGGGAACATTGATGAAGCTACAGCGAAGGCTACGACTTTAGAAACGGAGAACAACTTGAAGAAATGACCTTAAATCTTTGTGTACTGACTCCCAATCGAATTGTTTGGGATTCAGAAGTGAAAGAAATCATTTTATCTACCAATAGTGGACAAATTGGCGTATTACCAAATCACGCGCCTATTGCTACGGCTGTCGATATTGGTATTTTGAGAATACGTCTTAACGAACAATGGTTAACGATGGCTCTGATGGGCGGTTTTGCTAGAATAGGCAATAATGAGATTACTATTTTAGTAAATGATGCGGAGAAGGGTAGTGACATTGATCCACAAGAAGCTCAGCAAACTCTTGAAATAGCAGAAGCTAGCTTAAGGAAAGCTGAAGGAAAGAGACAAATAATTGAGGCAAATCTAGCTCTTAGACGAGCTAGAGCCCGAGTAGAGGCTATCACTGTGATTTCGTAACTAGTTAGTGCCTTCCGAATAATCAATAATCATCAAAGGAACTTCTGTATAAACAGAAGTTCTGTTTATACACCCTATTTTTGATTTTTCTAATTTTATAAATAGAATCATAAGTGAAATCGGATTCGAAATACAAGGAAAAATTTTTGAATTCAAAAAACAAAAAAATGGAATATATAAAGAATGGAAAAAATAAAAAATTAATAAAACAAGATGGATAGAAAAACTTATTAGATACCATTGATTTTGATATCTAATAAGGTCTACCTACTATTGGATTTGAACCAATGACTCCCGCCGTATGAAAGCAATACTCTAACCACTGAGTTAAGTAGGTCTTTTATAATCACAAAGAGAAAGAAATGGAACTCGTCGCATCGACGGATTATAAATGGAATATCATTTATAAGCAATACCGATCAAACATATCGCACAAATAAGATGTTGCATCATGGAATATTTATCTTGACAAGAGATTGTCG